TAAAGACGCTTACTGTCTACTCTTGATTCAACACATTTCCACTGTAGTGTTCGAGTGGATCCTGTTACTTCCTCTCGAACCATACTAATATTATTATTTAATCAGATCATTGAATCATTTATTTCTCTTGAAATACGTTTAATTCTTATTTCTACACACGTCTTTTTTTAGGAGGTCGACATCCATTATGCGGCATAGGTGTTACATCACGCACGAAACTTAATAGTATACCACTTCTACGAATGGCTCGTAATGCTGCATCTCTTCCGAGACCAGGACCTTTTATCATAATTTCGGCTCGTTGCATACCCTGATCAACCACAGTACGAATGGCATTTACAGCAGCGGCTTGAGCTGCATAGGGTGTCCCTCTTCTTGTGCCTTTGAATCCAGAAGTACCGGCGGAGGACCAAGAAACCACTCGGCCTCGTACATCTGTAACAGTTACAATGGTATTGTTGAAACTCGCTTGAACATGAATAACTCCTTTTGGTATTCTACGTCCATTCTTACGCGAACCAATACGTCCATTCCTACGTGAACCCATTTTTGGTATAAGTTTTGCCATATTTTATCATCTCATAAATATGAATCAGAAATATACAGAAAGATACGGAGATATCCATTTTATGTTAAAACAAATCCTTTCTTTTATTTTTGTAGGGACCCCCTTAGAAAGTTTTTTTTAGAAAAATTATCCTTGTCTCTGTTTATGTCTCGGATTGGAACAAATCACTATAATTCGCCCGCGCCTACGGATCAGTCGACATTTTTCACAAATTTTACGAACGGAAGCCCTTATTTTCATATATCTCACCTCACTCCTTATCTTAATTTGAATCTATTCTTTGGAAGAAAAGAAGTCTCTTGTATTTTTTAACTTTGAATTGTATCCCTATGAAAGGAATTTTTTCAAAAATCATCTAATCGTTCGAATCTTTGCTGCGAAGTCTATAAATTATACGTCCCTTGGTTGAATCATACCGACTTATTTCAATTTTGACTCTATCCCCTGGCAGTATCCGTATAAAACTGCGCCGGATCCTACCTGAAATATAACCTAAAATTAGATCTTCATTATCTAAACGGACCCGGAACATACCGTTGGGAAGTGATTCAGTAATTAAACCTTCATGAATCAATTTTTGTTCTTTCATTCCAGGTAAACCTCCCTTGAAGTATCAACTAATGGAGGAAGAGTTATATAACTCACCTTTCCTCTCTATTTCACAAACAAATAGGAAGTTAGAGATAAAATTAGGATACCAGAGTAGGATCACCATATATAACACAAAATTTCTCCGCCAATTCTTTCTAGTCGAGCTTCTCGATCTGTCATTATGCCTCGAGAAGTAGAAATAATTACAATCCCCATTCCGCCTAAAATCTTAGGAATTTGTTGATAGTTGGAATAGATTCGTAGACCCGGCCGACTGATACGTTTTAAAATAGTTCTATATATTCCTTTCCTAGTTCTTCTATGTCGCAAGGTTGAAACCAAGAAATATTTGTTACTTTCCTGATGTTTTCTAACATTTTCAATAAACCCTTCCCGTAGGAGTATTTTAACAATGTTTTCAGTTATATTAGTAGATGCTATTCTAACTGTTCCGTTTTTACCCATGTCAGCATTTCTTATCGAAGTTATTATATCAGCAATAGCGTCTCTACCCATGACGAATTTTTATTCTTGTTGCTTCCTAATTTTGATATAATCAACATGTTTTTTTGCTGGAATTATTCCATTTTTCAAAGTATATGCGTGAGACACAATCTACTAATTTGATCTATTTCAGATATCCTACTATAACTATATCATAATTTCATCTACTAGTATTTTATTTATAATACCTCGGGAGCTAATGAGATTATTTTAGTAAAATTTAACTGTCTCAACTCCCGAGCAATCGCACCAAAAACTCGAGTTCCTTTTGGATTTCCTTCTTGATCAATGACAACCGCTGCATTGTCATCATATCGTATTATCATACCGTTGTCACGTTTGAGTTCTTTACGTGTACGTACAATTACAGCCCTAATTATTTCTGATCTTTCTAGAGGCATATTAGGCACTGCTTCTTTGATTACAGCAACAATAACGTCACCAATATGAGCATATCGGTGATTACCAGCCCCTATGATTCGAATACACATCAATTTTCGAGCTCCGCTATTATCCGCTACATTCAAAAGAGTCTGAGGTTGAATCATATCATTTTTATTTGAATCCGTTATTTCAATGCAAAGAATGAGGAAAAAAAGAAATAGTGTTTGTCTAGAAAACAGAAAAGAAATAAGTAAAGCGTGGTTATTTTTTAATCCTTAATACCCCTTTTGTTTAGTTTTACATCTCTATCCTGAAATAACAAATTGAGTTCGTATAGGCATTTTGCACGCAGCTATTGAAATAGCTGCTCTGGCTACAGTTTCTGATACTCCGCCCATTTCATAAAGTATTCGACCTGGTTTAACAACGGATACCCAATATTCGGGGGATCCC